TCATATTAAAAATATGAATGGAAAGAGAACATAATAGAAAAATATGGGACAAAAAATAAATCCACTTGGTTTCAGACTTGGTACAACCCAAAGTCATCGTTCCTTTTGGTTCGCACAAACAAAAAATTATTCCGTGGGTTTACAGGAAGATGAAAAAATACGGAATTGTATCAAGAACTATGTACAAAAAAATAGGAGAATATCCTCGGGTTTCGAAGGAATCGCACGTATAGGAATTCAAAAAAGAATCGATTTGATCCAGGTCATAATCCATATTGGATTCCCAAATTTATTAATAGAGGGCCAAACACGAGGAATAGAAGAATTACAGATGAATGTACAAAAGGAACTTCATTCTGTGAACCGGAGACTCAACATTGCTATCACAAGAATTGAAAAACCTTATGGACAACCAAATATTCTTGCAGAATATATAGCTTTACAGTTAAAAAATAGAGTTTCGTTTCGAAAGTCAATGAAAAAAGCTATTGAATTAACTGAACAAACAGATACAAAAGGAATTCAAGTACAAATCGCAGGGCGTATCGACGGAAAAGAAATTGCACGTGTCGAATGGATCAGAGAAGGTAGGGTTCCCCTACAAACAATTCGCGCTAAAATTGATCATTGTTCCTATACAATTCGAACTATTTATGGAGTATTAGGCATCAAAATTTGGATATTTGTAAACGAGTTTGGATATTTGTAAACGAGAAATAATAGACCTTCATTTGTCTTGCCATTCTGTCCAGTGATAGAACAAAAAATTACAAACTGTTTCATTCTTTTTCTGTTAAATCAAACAAAAATGAACAATTCTAATTCTATAAGGTTGAATAAAAATTCGATTGACCATTTAGTATAATTGCTATGCTTAGTGTGTGACTCGTTAGTTTTTTCTTTAGAGTTTAGGGTTGAGATTCAAAAAAAAATGGACTAACCCCTACTATGAACTTAGTAACCATATAAATTAATAACCAACTTATTGCTTCGTATTGTCAAGATCCCAAGAAACAGTCACTATATGGGTGGATCGATCATATAGTTGTAGCAACTGAAATTTTTTCCATAAAAAAGAAATCTGATTATGGGTTGTGAAGCAAAAATAAAGGGATGTGGATAAATGGAAGGATGATAGAAAGAGAGAACAAAAATATCAATGATATATGATTCCAATATGTATGGTCTATGAATCACCTCATAAAAGGCAGTGTGATAAAGCATTAATACTGATATAATCAATACTGATATAAATATATAAATGAAATATAAATAAATAAAATATAAAAAAAGAAAAAAAAAAAAGAATAAAGAGCCTCGGGTTAATAAAAACTGAGGAGATTGACTCGGGAACGAATTTTGCCGGAAGCTCCATTGCAGAGTTCAGGCCTAACCATTAATGGAGAAGCTATGGGAACGACGAAACCTGTGACTGCATAGGATTCTATTGAAAACGAATCCTAATAATTCATTGGGTGGGATGGCGGAACGAACCAAGAAAAAATTGATTTATTCTGAGAGGTATCATGAATTGACCTTACGAATGAAAGAGTCAATATTCGCCCGCGAAACCTTTATTTATTTATTGGATTACAATTTTTGGCCCGATTCGATAGAGGTAAAAATAAGGATTCATTATATTATACGTTATATTCTAAAAAAAGAAGCATTTTTTATATTTTCTATATCTAATAATATACACGTCCAGCTGTATATTTTGTATATACATCTTCCTTTGTAACAAATTAAATATGTAACAAATTAAATATCAATAAATGCCATTCATTACTTATAATTATACATGTGTATCTGTAATATTATTGAATTATAATTATACATGTGTATCTGTAATATTTAATATTATTGAATCGTTTCATTCGCGAGGAGCTGGATGAGAAGAAACTCTCATGTCCGGTTCTGCAATAGAGATGGAATTAAGAAACAACCATCAACTATAACCCCAAAAGAACCAGATTTCGTAAACAACATAGAGGAAGAATGAAGGGAATATCTTGTCGAGGCAATCATATTTGTTTCGGCGGATACGCTCTTCAGGCACTTGAACCCGCTTGGATCACAGCTAGACAGATAGAAGCGGGGCGGAGAGCAATGACACGATATGCGCGTCGTGGTGGAAAAATATGGGTACGTATATTTCCCGACAAACCTGTTACAGTAAGACCTACCGAAACGCGTATGGGTTCGGGAAAGGGATCCCCCGAATATTGGGTATCTGTTGTTAAACCGGGTCGAATACTTTATGAAATGGGCGGAGTATCAGAAACTGTAGCCAGAGCAGCTATTTCAATAGCTGCGTGCAAAATGCCTATACGAACTCAATTTGTTATTTCACGATAGGGATGTAGAACTAAACAAAAGGGATATTGAGGATGAAAAAACAACCGCAGGTTTATTTTTTTCTGGACGGACAATATTTCTTTTTTTCCTTCATCCTTTGCATTGAAATAAGAGATTCAAATAAAAAATATATGATTCAACCTCAGACCCTTTTGAATGTAGCGGATAACAGCGGAGCTCGAGAATTGATGTGTATTCGAATCATAGGAGCTGGTAATCACCGATATGCTCATATTGGTGACGTTATTGTTGCTGTAATCAAAGAAGCAGTGCCAAATATGCCTCTAGAAAGATCAGAAGTCATTAGAGCTGTAATTGTACGTACATGTAAAGAACTCAAACGTGACAACGGTATGATAATACGATATGATGACAATGCAGCGGTCGTCATTGATCAAGAAGGAAATCCAAAAGGAACTCGAGTTTTTGGTGCAATCGCTCGGGAATTGAGACAGTTGAATTTTACTAAAATAGTTTCATTAGCTCCCGAGGTATTATAAATACTAGTAGATGACACTATGATATAGTAGGCTATCTGAAATAGATCAAATTAATAGATTGTGTCTCACGCATATACTTTTTAAAATTTAATAATTCAAAAAAAAAAAAAACAAAGAAAAAAGAAAAAAGGAAACATGTTGATTATATCAAAATTAGGAGGCACAAAAAATTATAGTTCGTTATGGGTAGGGACACTATTGCCGATATAATAACTTCTATAAGAAATGCTGACATGAATAAAAAAGGAACGGTTCGAATAGCATCTACTAATATCACCGAAAACATTGTTAAAATACTTCTACGAGAAGGTTTTATTGAAAATGTTCGGAAACATCAGGAAAATAAGAAATATTTCTTGGTTTCAACCCTGCGACATAGAAAGACTAGGAAAGGAATATATAGAACCGTTTTAAAGTGTATCAGCCGACCCGGTTTACGAATTTATTCCAACTATCAACGAATTCCTAAGATTTTAGGTGGAATGGGAATTGTAATTCTTTCTACTTCTCGAGGTATAATGACAGATCGAGAAGCTCGACTAGAAAGAATTGGAGGAGAAATTTTGTGTTATATATGGTGATCCTCCTCCTCTGGTATCCTAATTTTATCTCTAACTTCCCATTTGTGAAATAGAGAGGAAAAGTGAGTTATATACCTCTTCCTTCATTAGTTGATACTTCAAGGGGGTTACCTGGAATGAAAGAACAAAAATTGATTCATGAAGGTTTAATTACTGAATCACTTCCCAACGGTATGTTCCGGGTCCGTTTAGATAATGAAGATCTAATTCTAGGTTATGCTTCAGGGAGGATCCGGCGCAGTTTTATACGGATACTACCGGGAGATAGAGTAAAAATTGAAGTAAGTCGTTATGATTCAACCAGAGGACGTATAATTTATAGACTTCGCAACAAGGATTCGAACGATTAGGTGATTTTTTAAACATTCCTTTCATGGGGACACAATTCGAAGTTAAAAAAAAAAATATTCAAGAAACTTATTTTCCTCAAAAGAGTAGATTCAGAATTAAGGTAAGGAATAAGAAATATGAAAATAAGGGCTTCTGTTCGTAAAATTTGTGAAAAATGTCGACTGATCCGTAGGCGCGGACGAATTATAGTGATTTGTTCCAATCCGAGACATAAACAGAGACAAGGATAATCTTTCTAAAAAAGAACTTTCTTTTCTAAAGGGGAGGACCCATGTAAGAATAAAAGATCTGTTTTAACATGAAATGGATATCTCCGTATCTTTTCTTTCTGTATATTTCTGACTCATATTTATGAGATGAAAAAATATGACAAAAGCTATGCCAAGAATTGGTTCACGTAGGAATGGACGTATTGGTTCACGTAAGAATGGACGTAGAATACCAAAAGGAATTATTCATGTTCAAGCGAGTTTCAACAATACCATTGTAACTGTTACAGATGTACGAGGTCGGGTGGTTTCTTGGGCCTCCGCGGGTACTTCTGGATTCAAAGGCACAAGAAGAGGTACACCCTATGCTGCTCAAGCCGCAGCAGTAAATGCTATTCGTACAGTAGTCGATCAGGGTATGCAACGGGCAGAAGTTATGATAAAAGGCCCTGGTCTCGGAAGAGATGCAGCATTACGAGCCATTCGTAGAAGTGGTATACTATTAAGTTTAGTACGTGATGTAACACCTATGCCACATAATGGGTGTCGACCTCCTAAAAAAAGACGTGTGTAGAAATAAGAATTAAACAGATTTCAAGAGAAATAAATGATTCAATGATCTGATCAAATATTATAATAATACTTATTATAGTATGGTTCGAGAGGAAGTAGTAGGATCCACTCGAACACTACGGTGGAAATGTGTTGAATCAAGAGTAGACAGTAAGCGTCTTTATTATGGTCGTTTCATTCTGTCCCCGCTTATGAAAGGTCAAGCCGATACCATAGGTATTGCCATGCGAAGGGCTTTACTTGGAGAAATAGAAGGAACATGTATCACACGTGCAAAATCTGAGAAAGTAGCACATGAATATTCTACGATAGTAGGTATTGAAGAATCAATACATGAAATTTTACTAAATTTGAAAGAAATTCTATTGAGAAGTAATCTGTATGGAGTTATAGACGCATCCATCTGCGTCAGGGGGCCTAGATACGTA